GAATCTTTTCCGGAGATATCCATTTCCCTGGAAAGACAGCCAAGATCTCCCAACAGAGTGACTTTTTGATACCACCAAGAACAGGAAAGAGCAATTCTAAGGAAAACACAAAATGGCTCTATATCCAACGGCTTACACTTCCCAAGAGAAACTATTTCGTTTTAGTTAGACCTGTAAGTCCATATGAAAAAACGGATGAGATCAATTTCGCAAGACTTTTCCCCCCAGATATATTGCAAGAAAGGGATAATGTACAACTTCACCTTGTCAATTATATCCGTTATGGAAACGGCATGCTAATGCAGGTAAGTTCGGAGACAGGTATTCAATTAGTTCGGACTTGTTTAGTACTAGATTGGGACGAAGACAAAAAAAGTTCTTCGAGCGATGAGGCCCGGGCTTCTTTTGTTCAAATAAGGACAAACACTTTGATTCAAGATTTTCTCAGAATCGACTTAGCAAAATCGCCTATTTCATATACTATCAAAAGGAATGATCTATCGGGTTCGGGGTTGATCTCCGAGAGTAAATCCGATCGCACCGGGCTCAACCCCTTTTCTTCCATTTATTCCAATTCCCGCGTACGGATTCGAGAAGCCCTTACCCAACCTCAAGGAACTATCCATACCTTGTTGAATCAACAGAAGGAATGCCCATTTTTGCTAATTTTGTCAGCATCCAATTGTTCTTGTTCGCGCCTAGGTCCATTGAATGATGGAAAGTGTCCCGATGTGATAAAAGAATTCAGTCACAAGGACCCCACAATTTCAACTAGGAAATTCTTGGGTCCCTTAGGAACATGTCTTCAAATTGCGAATTTTTCTGCATTTTCACATTTAATAACTTCAAATCGGATCTTGGGAACTCACTATTTCCAACTTGACAATTTGTACCCAACTTTTCAAGTCCTTCCCTATTTTTTAATGGATGAAAGGGGGAAAATTGTGAAGCCTGATCCGTGCAAGACCAGCATTTGCAATCCAGTTTATTTACATTGGGGTTTTTTGTATTACACTTGTTGGGAAAAGTCATCTACAATCATTAGTCTTGGGCAGTTTATTTGTGAAAATGTACAAATAGCCAAAAAAGGACCCCATCTTAAACCGGGTCAAGTTATAATTGTTCACGTTGACTCCGTAATAATACGATCGGCTAAGCCCTTTTTGGCAACCCCGGGGACAACTGTGCATGGTCATTATGGTCAAATGCTTTCTAAAGGAGATACATTAGTGACATTTATCTATGAAAAAGCAAGATCTGGTGATATAACGCAAGGTCTTCCAAAAGTGGAACAGGTGTTAGAAGTGCGTTCAATTGCTTCAATATCAATGAATCTCACAACGAGGATAGACAGTTGGAACAAATATATACCAAGAATTCTTGGAATTCCTTGGGGATTCTTGATTGGTACTGAGCTAACTATCGCGCAAAGTCGTATCTCTTTAGTGAATAAGATCCAAAAAGTTTATCGATCCCAGGGCGTGCAGATACATAATAGACATATCGAAATTATTGTCCGTCAAATAACCTCTAAAGTGTTGGTTTCAGAAGACGGACTGTCTAATGTTTTTTTACCCGGGGAACTTGTTGGATTGTTGCGAGCGGAACGAATGGGACGCGCTTTGGAAGAAGCGATTTGTTACCGAGCTGTCTTATTAGGAATAACCCGAGCGTCTCTGAATACTCAAAGTTTCATATCTGAAGCGAGTTTTCAGGAAACTGCTCGAGTTTTAGCAAAAGCGGCTCTCCAGGGTCGTATTGATTGGTTGAAAGGCCTGAAAGAGAACGTTGTTCTGGGGGGAATGATACCGGTTGGTACTGGATTCAAAGGCAAAGGATTAGTGCAGCACTATAAGCAGCTTCCTTTGCAAAGAAAAGAAAAAAACAAAAACCTATTCGAGGGAGAAATGAGAGATATTTTATTTCACCACAAAACCTTATTTGATTCTTTCCGTTCAAAGAAATTCCACCCTACATCAGAACAATCAGTTAACCCTCAAAATGATTCCTAAGAGCAGCTTCAGTTTAATTTTTAAAGGATCTATATTTGGGTTCGCGCCAGTCATTTGATTTGGTACGCGTAATCAACAAAAAGAATGAATAGAAAAGACGAAGGACTTGGCCCGGTCTTTCGGGCCAATCACGGGTAGAAGGGAAGGTTCCATCGGAACTATTTTTTTCAAGGTACCGCGTCTCTTTTTGGTTTTTGAAAAAACCAAAAAGAGGGGGGAGTGTGGGGAAAAATGACAAGAAGATATTGGAATATCAATTTGGAAGAGATGTTGGAAGCAGGAGTTCATTTGGGACATCGTATTCGAAAATGGAATCCTAAAATGGCACCTTATATCTCTGCAAAGCGTAAAGGTAGACATATTACAAATCTTATTAAAACGGCTCGTTTTTTATCAGAAACTTGTGATTTGCTTTTTGATGCAGCCCGTGAGCAAAAACAATTCTTAATTGTTGGCACTAAAAAAAAAGCAGCTGATTTAGTATTCCGGGCTGCAATAAGGGCTCGGTGTCATTATGTTAATAAAAAATGGCTCAGCGGAATGTTAACGAATTGGCCGACTACAGAAATGAGACTTCAGCAGTTTCGAGATTTGAGAACCAAACAAAAAACCGGAAGATTGGACCGTCTTCCGAAACGGGATGCGGCCATCTTGAAAAGACAATTATCTCACTTGCAAAGATATCTTGGCGGGATAAAATATATGACAGACTTACCCGATATTGTAATCATCGTTGATCAGCACGAACAATATACGGCCCTTCGGGAATGTATCACTTTAGGAATTCCAACAATTTGTTTAATCGATACAAATTGTGACCCGAATCTCGCAGATATTTCGATTCCAGCGAATGATGATTCTATCTCTTCCCTCCGATTTATTCTTCACAAATTAGTATTCGCAATCTGTGAAGGGCGTTTGGCGGCTTTAAAAAATCCGTAATTAACAAGAAGAAAAAGAACGTATAGCGTTTCGGAACCCTCAGAGATTTATGGAATTGCTTACTATTTCTGACTCGCACGAGATAAAACGAACTGGGCATAGAGTGTGATTAGTTGGTATTCCAAATATACGATTCAATTAGCCAAGTCAAGAAAAGATGAAAGATGGTTGAATCAAAATAATTTCGTTTCAAGTTTTCTTTTTGTCAGAGAGCAATATGAATCTTTTATCAGGTTCCACTAATCTACTCAAAGGGTTATACGAGCTATCCGGTGTAGAAGTAGGCCAGCATTTCTATTGGACAATCGGGGGTTTCCAAGTTCACGGCCAAGTACTGATTACTTCTTGGGTTGTAATTGCTATCTTAGTCGTTTCCGCTGCGCTAGCTGTTCGGAAACCACAAACGATTCCGACTGGCGTTCAGAATTTCTTTGAATATGTCCTTGAATTCATTCGAGATGTGAGTCAAACTCAAATTGGAGAAGAATACGGTCCTTGGGTTCCTTTTATTGGAACGATGTTTCTCTTTATTTTTGTTTCTAATTGGTCGGGCGCTCTTTTACCTTGGAAAATCATCCAATTACCTCACGGCGAGTTAGCCGCACCCACAAATGATATAAATACTACAGTTGCTTTGGCTTTACTCACGTCAGTGGCCTATTTCTATGCGGGGCTTACTAAAAAAGGGTTAGCTTATTTCGGAAAATATATTCAACCAACTCCAATTCTTTTACCGATTAACATCTTAGAAGATTTCACAAAGCCCTTATCACTTAGTTTTCGCTTGTTTGGAAATATATTAGCTGATGAATTAGTAGTTGTTGTTCTTGTTTCATTAGTACCTTTAGTGGTTCCTATTCCTGTCATGTTCCTTGGCTTATTTACAAGTGGTATCCAAGCTCTTATTTTTGCAACTTTAGCCGCAGCTTATATAGGTGAATCCATGGAGGGCCACCATTGACTAGTTTGGAAAAAGGATTTTTTTAGCTTTGACGAAGGCAATATAGGCGAGGCGCAAACGAATCAACTTTGAAAAAACAATAGCTCTACTTACACTCTATACGATTTAGAGCAATAGCAAAAAAGATTCGGCTATTGACTAGAAAATTGTAAAAAAAGGACAAAGATCAAAAAGATCTTTTGCGAAAACTGCGCCGTTGATGTATTTATCTCTCCATTCAAGGAAGATTTTTTCTATGGCTTGACCAAGCCTAATCGGCACCGAGCATGATTTCCTTTTCAATTGATTTGATGCAACGAGAGGCCTCAAAATTTTTTCGAAATATGAAATAGAATGCACTGCAATCACTTTTGACGAGTATGTCCCAACCAATGTGTGCCTTTTTGATTGTAGCCATGCAGGATCAGGATAAAGGTTGGGAAAGAAGAATTTACAAAAATGAAATTTCTCAAAAATAATGGGGGGAGGAGCGGATCCAATTGAATGGCACTAAGGAAACTCTTGTGGCTGTTTCGACGAATGATTCTCAAATCCTGTTGGCTCTAAGATGGATGAAGAGTTGGTTTCCATTCGTCAAAAAATACATGTATATGGTATATTAGCTAGTTCGAGAGGAATTAACGATCGATCTAATTTGACCTCCGAATATGCATTTATTCGGAGAGTCTCCTATGGGACGTTCGTAATTATTTCGACTGGATGAGTGTATCATTAACCATTTGTTTTTTGGGGACGAGGAACTTATCATGAATCCACTGATTTCTGCCGCTTCCGTTATTGCTGCTGGATTGGCTGTAGGGCTTGCGTCGATTGGACCTGGAGTTGGTCAAGGTACTGCGGCGGGCCAAGCAGTAGAAGGTATCGCAAGACAGCCGGAGGCAGAGGGGAAAATACGAGGTACTTTGTTACTTAGTCTAGCTTTTATGGAAGCTTTAACAATTTATGGCTTAGTTGTTGCATTAGCCCTTTTATTTGCAAATCCTTTTGTTTAATCCTAGAAATAGGAAAACCCTTTTTCCTTTTGAATTGCCTTTTCTTTCTGCTTTCCTTTTTAAAATTCTAGCAATATTTCATTCTTCCAACTC